TCTGTCCTATCCATTAGACAATGGACGCCGTTCATTCTTATTTTTTCGTATTTTGATTTTTCTTGAGTTGAAAACAAAAAAGTCGGATTATACGTGAAATCATTTTTGGAATTGTATATTCAATGATTCACTAACCGTAATGAAATCTCAAATCATAATAAAATCTATTATCTATATTTTAGAATAGAATTCTAATAGAATATTTAGAAAAAAAGAAAAAGCGGGTAGCGGGAATCGAACCCGCATCGTTAGCTTGGAAGGCTAGGGGTTATAGTCGACGTCGATTCAGTGCTTTGAACGTCTCTAATTCAAAACCGAACATGAAACTTTGGTTTCATTCGGCTCCTTTATGGAAGGAGAGTAAATTCTTAGATCTAAGATGTGAACAAAATGAACAAAATTATACCCATAACACCTACGTCAGCTTTTTATTTGAATACAAAAAAATGAATTGCTTTCTAGATGATCCTTCTAGGAGAAGGTGATTTTGACAATCTTTCTAGTTACTTCGTTCTCTATTTCTATTTCAGAGGATCCTAAGGAAAAGGATTTTTTTCCACCGAGCTAAAACAATACGCCGATGTCTCTAGTAAACCAAAGTCATCGCTGAATAGCTATTTTGCTCCAATTTCTTTTTTTAGAAAGAAAAAATGGAGGATTTAGTTACGATTAGAAATCGATCTTTTATCTTTAGCCATGGATCTTTTACTCATACTTATTCAATTGTAAGTCTTGGTCCAATTCAAAAATTATGTTTCGCAATTTCATAATCCAACTTTTCAATTTAATTTATAAGTGATTCATGGATACAAATCACGAGAATCCGTATTTTTTTCTCGAATTTCTTATTGAGAGGTAAAGGATTAAACCCTTTTAAGAAATAAAGTTTTTGATCGGAATATGAATAAAACCGAAAGACCCTTTAACTATTAGGGGTTAATAGAACGAATCGCACTTTTACCACTAAACTATACCCGCTACAATATGATTATTGTATACAAATGGACCTTTTGTCTAGCAAGATAATTGAGCATGATCAAGATAGGATTATCAAAGAATTGTCAAAATGTAGAGTGCTGGACTTTTTCACGAGTAGATTCAAATTTAATGAGATTTGGAAAAGAGGCTCCATTTAATTATTTATTTAAATTTAATTCAAAATTAAAGTTAAATAAATAAAGTTTTCTCTTTTGCTGAAGAAGTTAGATACGGATCAAAAAAACACTAAAATCATAACGGAAAAAATGTATTGTGGAAGAATTGATAGTTTCTTTTTTAGTTCGGGTAAAATAGAATAAGTATAACAAGAAAAGAATGTAAATAGTATTTCTTCTTTATTGTCGTTGCTTGAATATTTTATATTCAATTGAATATAATTATAATATATATAATAAAAAGTCCTTTTTGCTTTCAAATCAGATAAATCATTATTTATCTATAATTCTAATTTGTTGGAACAAAAAAAAAGAGCCCGGCTAGGTACTGACCAGGCCGGGCCGTGAGAATAAGAAGGGCCTTTCGAACAAAATCAACACAAAGAGGTCTTGCTTATTTTTTTTAGTTCGATTGTTGGCGCGGTCGAGTCCATCTTTTAGATATTAGATAAAGGAAATTCCTGATTCGTGGATCTCTCTATATAGAAATAATAGAATAGAGAAAGAAAAGAGATAAATAAAAACTCTTTAGATTATGTGTAATGTAGTAATTCTCTTTTTCAATCGGGAGAGATGGCTGAGTGGACTAAAGCGTCGGATTGCTAATCCGTTGTACGAGTTATTCGTACCGAGGGTTCGAATCCCTCTCTTTCCGTTTCCGTTGATGACTATATTTATTTATATAACTTTAATTTATTTATATTATTTTTGATTTCTTTTTTTTTTTCAAATTTTGAAAATCTTAGTGAAACGTGTGAATAGATAAAATCCTAAGAAAATTTGAAAATTAACCAAGGAAACCTTTTGTATTTTATTCTTCACGTCCAGGATTACGCCCCGGATCATTAGATAGGAATCCAAAGATAAAGAGAGAAACAAAAAATATCACTACGGTATAAACGAAGAGTTTCAGAGTAAGCATTACACAATCTCCAAGATGATTTTTTAGAAAAAAAAAGAAAATAGATCTTCCATTTTTCTACCACATATCCTATTTTGATACCAAGAAATGAGGTTTTTTCTAGAAATGTATTGTCACAAATGCATTTGTTTTTCATTAAAAAATTGCGTTTATATCCAAATTTAGATATTGTGAGAGACCCTAATAGGGTTAGGGTCTTTGACTGGATGGCTGGAAAGGCTCAAAAACGAGGAAATGGGGGTAAGCCTGATTTATGGCGACTATCCACGAATTTCAATGTATGAATCAGGGGTTTATACTATAAAACTTATCTGATTTTATTTTATCAATTGTTAGAATTTTTTCTCGAGGAAATCATGCATTTTCTAGGATATTATTATTTAGGATCTTATCGAAAACTTACAGCAGCCTGCCAAACAAAAGCTAAGAGAAAAAAAAACAGAGGTATGACTGGCATAACATCTACGATTGGATTCAAAAAAGCATAGGCTTCAGGCAATTTGCCGAAGAAAAAACTACTCGAATAAAGGGGCGAATTAATACAAATACAGATCAAACTAACGATATTAAGCATAACAGACATTTTGTTCTTGGAGATAATTGCATTTTGGTTGCCTTTTTGATATAAGGAAAAAGAAAGTAAGGTAAGATAAACAAAAATCCTTCTTTTCTTTGAATCCATCCAACCAAAAATTCTCCAATTCTCAAAGGAGAATAGAAGAAACCATACTTTCATACAATATCTTAATTGAATTCTATGTAATGATCAATAAATTAAGTTGAATTCTGTATCTATATGTATCAAAATCCTAGTACCGGTCTATTCTATTATTCTATAGATATAGAAGATCTATATTCTATAGATAGATTCTATATCTAGATATATATTTAGATATTTATTTGGGCTGTAGTTGACAAACAACCAATAACAATATTATTGTTTCTTAGTGTCGATTAGCAATCGAAATGGGGCGTGGCCAAGTGGTAAGGCAACGGGTTTTGGTCCCGCTATTCGGAGGTTCGAATCCTTCCGTCCCAGCGCGGATCCACTTTTTATACTGCATTATTCCCATATAAACTATATCATAATATAAAAAAAAGTGGGGGGTGGATAGGCATAGGCTATATTAATTAGAAATTTAAGCATTTGTATTTGCTTGAATTTCATTAACAAACGATCAAGTTCCATGTTCTATAGTATGGTATTTATACTATATCTATAACAAACAGTGACAATTGTTCAGTCTATCTGATAGATATGAGAAACCTTCCCTATTTTTTTTTTCGATTTTGATTTTCGTAATCTGATTAAAAAAATCAAAATTCAAATCTTAACTTACATTATTTTTTCTACATCTCATTCTCATGAAAAAAAATGGATTTCTTTCTTTTTTTCTTTGATCTATTTCAAATTTTTATTTGAAATTAGTGATGAGTCAATTCAAAAAGAAAGACTGATCTTCCTATAAAGATCAAAGGCGATGCTTTTTGTCCAATTTTCTTCAAATCCAATCAAATTAAATAATGATGTTTAATTTAAATTAAATAGTGAATTTCACTTAGAAAAATTTTTAATGATTTAGAATCTTTGAAAAAGTAGAAAATCATTTAATTTATCCTATTAAGTCACTTGAAAATGTAGATTCAAAAACTTATTCATTTTTATTTATATTAATATATATCTATAATTATTATTAATATAAATATAGAAATTAATATTATTTTAATTTAATTATTTTATTTATATATTTCTATATATAGATTTCTTTTTTCTTTCTATTATCTATATATTCTATTAGTAATTAGTATGTTAAATATGTTCAAAATGTTGTCTTACTAAGATTTTTTCAGAAAAATATTGTTTCATATATTCATATATAGAAGAAAAGGTATAGATTACGATGTCTATGGACAGCTGAACCGATGACTATTCATGATTCCATGATTGAATCAATTCCATACCGGTATACCGGTTCCAAATTAGAGGAATGTTATGGTAAAACTTCGTTTGAAACGATGTGGTAGAAAGCAACGTGCGACTTGAAGGATATGACCCATTGTGGATTTTTACATCCATCATTTTAAATTTGTCTAGGAATGAGGTGCTCTTGGCTCGACATTGTTTGTTCTGTTACACTTGAACCCTTCATTTTTTGTCGGGTTGTAATGTAAATAGTCCATGATGGAGCTCGAACAGAAAGTATTAATTCATTTCTCAGGGGCAAGGATCTAGGGTTAATGCCAATCAACTGGAACAACTTCGTAAATATATGGAAAATTGAAAGGATCCAATTCGAGCAAGTTTCCAATTCAAAAGCAAAACTTGTTGAAATTGATCCAAAATTTTCGATTCAACGTGTATCATGCTAGAATCAACCGTCCATAGGATTCTTTGATAGAAAGAAATCAAAAAGGGTATGTTGCTACCACTTTGAAAGGATTAAGAAGCACCGAAGTAATGTCTAAACCCAATGATTAAAAATAAGAATAAAGGGTTTAAAAACAAGGAAACACCCTTTGTAATTGTTAATTCTCTCGATAGTCTCAATAACTGGATCCGACTAAAGAATCCAAATAGAATTTGAAATAGTTTAACCGGGATAAACGAAAGGGAGTAAAGACTACTCAATAAATGAAATTGACTAAAGATTTTCCTTTGAGCTATTTAAGAGTTATCCGATTTGAGTTATGAGTACGAACTGTTTCTTTTTCATTTTTCAAGAAGAAAAAGACTGAAATCATAGTCTAATTGATATTCATTTTATAGGTCCATTTGTCATTTAATTTATTAGAATTAGATACATAGGCAAAACTTCGAATTAAATCATTTTTTCTCGAGCCGTACGAGGAGAAAACTTCCTATACGGTTCCAGGGGGGGTATTGTTCATCTATATCTATCCCAATGAGCCGTCTATCGAATCGT